AAATACAAGATGCTCATTGAATGGTAAGAAAGTCATTTCCACTTATAAACTTTCAGAGATTCAAGAATTGGACTTTCTGTTCTAGATTAACCAAAAAAATCGAAGTCTCTTTTGTATTAGATTAGGGAATTGTGAACAGGCCAACAAAAAAAGTAGAATTGAGTATTTGTTGGGATTCTTAGATTTATTTGGAAGATAGTTATTTCGTATGAGCCGAACCAATAGGATGAATCAAAGGAGTTCTCCACCATGAACCTTATAACGTGCCTATTGCTTAGACCGGGTATAGAAAGTCATGTCGAGACGAATTAAGATTAAGAAATCGAATAGGACTGAAAATACCAAGAAATGGAAGGGTATCAAATTCAATTTCTTTTTATTGTATCCGAACCGGATCTTGTCTATTTCAACTTTGACTTTTTGTTCTTTCAACAAACCAATTTACCCTTTCAAATATGAAATATGTATGAAGTATTAACATTCTTTTTGAATGAAAGAAAAAAAGAGAAATATAGAATTTCATTTTTTTTTTAAGAAACTTTTCCCATCTATTTTATAGTATTTTATAGGTGGGGTATATCTCGCGAAGATAAATAAAAGAAGGGTATGTATTATGATCCAGATTCGAAATCAATACGTCTCTTGCTTCATATCAATTAATTTATAAAAGAAGAAAGATTTAAAAAGAAAAATAGAATCGTATGTCAGGAACCAGATTTGAACTGGTGACACGAGGATTTTCAGTCCTCTGCTCTACCAGCTGAGCTATCCCGACCATTTCCACTGTAGCACCCCACCCTCATTTTATTAGATGACTGGAGTCGATGTCAATTAAAAGGGACAAGGTGGCTTACAAAGTTTTCTCCAAGTCCTGTACTTTCAATGCTATTTTGTGAATCATTCACATTGGTATTCCTTGCTTCATTTGGAATGTGTATTCTCTATCACATGTGATAAGAGAAAGTCATTTATACCCCAGTTTGTCAAAGAATCAGAAAGATAAAGGAATTTAGAACCACTAATGAAAAAAGGGGGGGTATAGGGTAAATATTTTAGGGGCCAGGTAGGCTTTTTGGGGATAGAGGGACTTGAACCCTCACGATTTTTAAAGTCGACGGATTTTCCTCTTACTATAAATTTCATTGTTGCCGGTATTGACATGTAGAATGGGACTCTATCTTTATTCTCGTTCGATTAATCAATTCTTTAAAAGATGTATCGGACTATGGAGTGAATGAGGTGATGAATATTCAATTTTTTCTTCAACGTGGAATCAATTCACACAAATTTTTCCATTTTTTATATTAAAATAAAAAAAAAACAGATTTGGGCCTATCATTAACCATTTGATATAGTATTCACTAGATGCGTTTATTCTTCATCCTTTCTAAAGTTTCCATGGAAAGATTCCTCTACCCAGCGCAGTCAACTCCATTTGTTAGAACAGCTTCCATTGAGTCTCTGCACCTATCCCTTTTTTTTTTTCGTTTTTTGAACCTTTGTTTTGGTTTTGAGAAAACAGGATTTGGCTCAGGATTGCCCGTTTTTATTAATTCCGGGGTTTCTCTGAATTTGAAAGTTATCACTTAGTAGGTTTCCATACCAAGGCTCAATCCAATTAAGTCCGTAGCGTCTACCGATTTCGCCATATCCCCCTTTCTTTTGTTTTGAGATTAAGATTTAATTAGAATATTATTCCTTTTTTCTTTCATTTATAATTTATATTGGAATCTTTTAATAGATAGCGGTTACTGTCTCGAAAAAGTATTTTTTTTTCTTACCTACAGGAAACCCGTATTTGATTCAATCAAATTGAATTTTATCATTTCTATATCGGCAATTCAATATAGATTGATATATATCCTTTATATATCTTTCTCTTCATGCCATTTTCCCATGCAATTGGGATACTTAAAGGGTCGATTCTTTTTTCTTAACTTCCACTGAAAGCCGAGGAATGTTTGATTAGTTATAACTAATCAACCGAATTCGGAAGAAATAAAGAGAAATATATAGGATAGAAAAAATAGAAATGTAACAAAAAGAATTTCAAATGTCATGTGAATTAAAAAAAAAAAAAAAATTGACTATATAACTATATATAACTATATAAATAATAAAAATATTTAAGATTGACTATCGAATATTATTCTATTCAAATTTAGAATTGTGATAAAGAAATCAAAATTCTAAATAGCTATGCTATATAAATCGTTATATTCTATAATATACAATATTTATTGGTAATTGTGGATTCTATTCTTTTCTATATTTATAGAGACACTATACTTATAGAAATAGTGTCTTGAATTCCTATGCATAGAAAATTTCTATTACTATAAATGCGGGCCCGCTTAGCTCAGAGGTTAGAGCATCGCATTTGTAATGCGATGGTCATCGGTTCGATTCCGATAGCCGGCTTTTTGTATTTTTTCATTTTTTTATTCAATTTTTCAAAAATTGATAATTTTCCTTTGAAATGAAAGATATAGTGAAAAAT